CATTGGATCATCACTTATTCAATAAAAAAAATAGCTATAATGACTAAAAACATAAAATACAAAGAAGCGTTTGTCCTTTGATCCAAATAAGAGTTTAAAAGCAGAAAAATATTTTGATTTATTAAAGTTTATAAGATAGAACGGAAAGAAGTCCGGCTACGAGGTCTGAGTATTAAGTATGAATCATAGTTCGAATACTTTGTGATCTATTTGATCTATTTCGTGCTCCAGATACTCGAATGAATATCCGACGAAGTAAAACCATCTTGATAAAGATGACAGACCACATTCTCTGTACTATCCATAGGGTCAATTCTAACAAGTCACACACTCATATTCCGGAAATATACAATGCAGAAAAAAATTTCGCGGTCGAACTACCAAAGTAGAATAAGCTAAAATTTTTAGACCTACATACTTTACTTTTTTGTATCGAACTAAAAGCTAGGACTTCAAGATTCTTCTCAGTCTAATTCACTGAAATTCCATCCAGTAGAACAGAAGAATTATAAATCTCCAAAATAATAGATAGGAATACCGCAAATAGAGCCATTGCAACACCCATCAAAGGGGTCGTTCCCCATCCAGGAGCTACTTTACCATATTCGGAATTCAATGGTTTTAATAACTTCCCTACAGTAGTGCTTCTTGGACCAGATCTAGAACTATCCTCAACAGTTTGTGTAGCCATAAATCTTATTTTGTATTCATTACGATCTGTTGACTTTGTATACCATTCCGTTGTAAATAAACGATCTTAGCATAGATCCATTGTGGTCTTTCAATTCTATAATAATGGAAACAGCAACCCTAGTCGCCATCTTTATATCTGGGTTACTTGTAAGTTTTACTGGGTATGCTCTATATACTGCTTTTGGGCAACCCTCTCAACAACTAAGAGATCCATTCGAGGAACACGGGGACTAGTTGACGTAATAAGCCTCCAAATATTTGGAGGCTTATTACGTTAATGAAGATAATGAAAAATTATTTCATTTTTTAGTTGAAATTTTAGGTGGTTCCCGAAAAAAAATAGCGAAAAAAATTATTCCTAAAGTCGATACTAAGAGAAATGTATAAACCAATGCTTCCATAAATTTGATCGTGGTTTACAATTATAGCTTTCATACCTGTTTTGTTTATGTTTACTTAGGAGTATCCCTCCGGATAAAGAAATAAAAAGAGTCAAAGAAACGGCAGCGATTTAAATCAAGATTCCTACAGTACCCTACCTATTAAATAAAATAGCAAACAGAAACTAGAAGAAAAAAGCAATGTTGCATCAGACTGCTTGTCTTTTTGTAGTTGGATCTCCAAGTTTTTGGAATGCCCCAAATTCCACTTGAGCATCCAAATCTGGATCAATACCAGCAAAAACATCTCTGAATAGGGTTCGAGCACCATGCCAAATGTGTCCAAAGAAGAAAAGTAGAGCAAACGAAGCATGCCCAAAAGTAAACCAACCTCTTGGACTGCTACGAAAAACACCATCGGATTTCAAAGTAGCACGATCTAATTCAAAAATCTCACCCAATTGAGCCCGTCTAGCATATTTTTTCACAGTTGCGGGATCACTATAGCTCACTCCATTGAGTTCACCACCATAAAACTCAACAGTTACACCTACTTGTTCGACACTATATTTAGATTCTGCCCTTCTAAACGGGACGTCGGCTCTAACAATTCCGTCTCCGTCTACCAAAACAACCGGAAATGTTTCAAAAAAAGTAGGCATACGGCGTACAAAAAGTTCACGCCCTTCTTTATTTCTAAAGACGGGGTGTCCTAACCATCCAACAGCTATTCCATCCCCATTGTCCATTGAACCCGCGCGGAATAACCCCCCTTTTGCTGGATTATTACCAATATAATCATAAAAAGCTAATTTTTCAGGAATTTTAGACCAAGCTTCTGATACACTTTGATTTTCAGCTAGTCCAGCACTAACTCTTCGATATATTTCTTGTTGAAAGTATCCCTGATCCCATTGATAACGAGTAGGACCAAATAATTCGATGGGAGTAGTTGCAGAACCATACCACATAGTTCCAGCAACAACAAAAGCTGCAAAAAAGACAGCAGCAATACTACTGGAAAGGACGGTTTCAATATTTCCCATACGTAATCCTTTGTATAGACGTTGAGGCGGACGAACACTAAGATGAAATAAGCCTGCTAATATACCCAACGTCCCTGCTGCAATATGATGAGAGGCTATTCCTCCCGGAAGAAAAGGGTCAAAACCCTCCACGCCCCACGCCGGATTTACGGGTTGGACCTTTCCGGTTAGTCCATAAGGGTCGGATACCCATATTCCAGGACCATATAATCCTGTTACATGAAATGCGCCAAAACCAAAGCAAGCCACTCCTGAAAGAAATAAATGAATTCCAAAAATCTTGGGCAAATCCAAAGAAGGTTTTCCTGTACGTTCATCACAAAAAATTTCTAGATCCCAATATACCCAATGCCAAATAGCTGCCAAGAAGCACAAGCCAGAAAACACGATATGTGCTCCGGCTACCCCTTCGTAACTCCAAAGACCCGGATTCGTTATAGTCCCTCCTGTAATATTCCAACCGCCCCATGAATTGGTTATTCCTAAACGAGTCATGAAAGGTATAACGAACATACCTTGTCTCCACATTGGATCAAGAACAGGGTCGGAGGGATCAAAAACTGCTAATTCATATAGAGCCATCGAACCGGCCCAACCAGCAACCAGAGCAGTATGCATTATATGAACAGAAAGCAAACGACCGGGATCATTCAATACAACAGTATGAACACGATACCAAGGCAAACCCATGGAAATACCCCTTTATCAACGAAAAATAGACACTATGTAACTTTATTGCATTGGAAAAAACTATGTTACGGACCCCCCCTTTTTAGGTAATTATTTCGGAGAAAGGATTAATATTTGTTCTATGCTGTTAGTAATAATGGAACAATTCGATTCATAGGAAAAAAGGGAAGCGGATCTATTCTATATCCGATAAGTACCAATACGCAATGGGGGTGAATCCTATTTTATAGGAACCAAGATAGCTATTGTTGTTCATCATTCAGAAGCCCATTCGTAAAAAATTTCCTGTATTTTTATTCATTCTCTCTTACTTTACTTTTATTTTATATTTTATTTTAGCTTATTCAACTTATGTATTAAATATGATTAATAAAGTAGGAAAAAAGGATAATATTATTAAAAAATGAAACCCCAGTCTTACGTTTCCACATCAAAGTGAAATAGAGAACTTAATTCTCTTTTTTTTTTTATTTCATGCCTATTGGCGTTCCAAAAGTACCTTTTCGAAGTCCTGGAGAAGGAGATACATCTTGGGTTGACATATAGTGCGACTTGTCAGATATATTGGGCTATATGGGATTTCCCCATTTTCTCCCTCGATCGAGATATCCTCTGTTTCGCCCAAAAAGATTGATTGAATTATCAAAAATTTGTAACGCGAAGCGCAAAAAATCAAGTGGAATTAAATGCAGGGAGTATTTAGATTGATATTAGATTATCAAAATTTTTTTATGGTTTACGTGATCGGACTAATAAAATGAAATATCCAGGCTCCGTTTAGCAAAAACCCAATTGATAATTAATATATAATATTTTTATAATTACTACTTATATGATATGCAAAATTATGATAAAAAATTCTATTAAAAAATACAAAAAATTGAAACAGGGTGATCTAAAACTGTTGATCAAATCAAATAATATAATTAAAAATTTGTTGACTATTTGACAGAAGACATGTGAAAGAAATGAATTGAAAAAAAAAAGAAGGAGTAGTAAAAAAAAGATGCGGTATTTGGTTCATTTGTCCTATATGTGCAAATCAAAATCGGGCAAATTTTTCCTTTTACTCGGAGTAGAGCATAAACCTAAAAATGGAATAAAAAAAGGAAGAAGCCCGTTCAGGAACAAGAAAAAACCATCGCCATTTCAACTGAATCTCGATGAAAAAAAAGTATCAATGAATCAAGTTAGTCTGACAGGCTTAATAAATCGTTTTATTTTTATTATAGGATTATAATATCTAATAAAAGGGGCCAAAACTTATTTTTTCTTTTACTTTTAAAAGGGGAGCAAGCCCTTCCCTTAATAAGTTAGAAAGAAAAACCTTCTATGAAAAAAAAGGGGGTTGGAATCGACACATTGATTTTTTCACAATTTTTGTTGAACCGTATGCATCAAAAGGTGCCTGTACGGCTCCTAAGGAATAAAATTTTATCCTAATCAACCGACTTTATCGAGAAAGATTATTTTTTTTAGGCCAAGAAGTTGATACCGAAATCTCGAATCAACTTATTAGTCTTATGATATATCTCAGTATAGAAAAGGATACCAAAGATCTTTATTTGTTTATAAACTCTCCTGGTGGATGGGTAATATCTGGAATGGCTATTTATGATACTATGCAATTTGTGCGACCCGATGTACAGACAATATGCATGGGATTGGCCGCTTCAATAGCATCCTTTATCCTAGTCGGAGGAGCAATTACCAAACGTATAGCATTCCCTCACGCTTGGCGCCAATGAGTTTTTTTATTTTGGAGAAAAAAATACTATGCCTTCGCCATCGGAAATATGAATTAGTTAAGTAATAATAGCATGGCACTTCGAATTCGATATGAAATTTTTTAGATTCAAAAAAATTAGATTATATATTGAAAGAGTAGTATGAGATAAGGAAGGGGTATTTCAAATGATATCTTACCTATTCGGGCACATCTCAGCGTCACAAACTTTGTTTTCACACCGGAAGCTTATTTACAAAATTTATATATATAAAAAAAAAAAGACACTTTGGGATTGCTGAATCATAGACGAATCAAAAAAATGATATATAAAGCAACGGAACCATCATAGTATTTTTTAACTCCTACAAAAAAGAAGGATGGTAATTGGATCATTTCTGGATCTGCGTATAATACAACCTATATTTTGTTTTCTTTCGCCGAAAGGAAAGGTCAAAAACGTAAATTCCATTGTGGAGCCGTATGCAATGCACAAAAAAAGCCTGTACGGTTATTCAATTTTCTCTGTTTTTTTGGTTATCTCGCCTCATTCTGCGAAATAGAAGAACCTTTTCTATTATATCATCAGGGTAATGATCCATCAACCCGCAAGTTCGTTTTATGAGGCACAAACGGGAGAATTTATCTTGGAAGCGGAAGAACTACTAAAACTTCGCGAAACCATCACAAGGGTTTATGTACAAAGAACGGGCAAACCTATATGGGTTGTATCCGAAGACATGGAAAGGGATGTTTTTATGTCAGCAACAGAAGCCCAAGCTCATGGAATTGTTGATCTTGTAGCGGTTCAATAAAAAATAGGAGCGATTTCATACAAATCTACAATTGCTAATTTTATATCTTTTTCGATTAAAGGTTTAGTTTCATATTCTCTTAAATATATTTTTTTTTAATATTGAAGAGAATCTTGAAGAGAAGTAATTCAGAATTAGCCGGTTAGAACCAATCTAAACCAGCCCATTATTTATATGATTCTGTATGCCAACCATTAAACAACTTATTAGAAATACAAGACAGCCAATCCGAAATGTCACGAAATCCCCAGCGCTTCGGGGATGCCCTCAGCGACGAGGAACATGTACTCGGGTGTATGTGCGACTCGTTTAGATCATAGACTGAGACACAAAAAGGAAATTCTTTTTGAAATACCAAGGATCAGTACCTGTGAATAAAATAGAATGTAGGAACTCGATTCATTATTTAAAAAAGATAGATCGTTCATACCTTCTATTGTGTCTGAAACTTATGGTTTACATTGGTGCAAATCCAATCAACTCCATTTTTTAGAAAACCCCCAATGATAACAAATGGTTATCCATTAAGCGGGGGAAATTCCATTTTTTATTAAAAAGATTCCACTCTTGAAAGAAAAGAACGGACTAACAGGGTAAACGACCAAATCAATTTTAAAAATGAAATACCGTTACTGTATAAAGTGGATCTCATTGTGAAAGACCTATTACCGGAATATTTATGGGGTAGAGCCAAATAATGTGAATTGTACAAGTTACCAATAGTATTGATTAATTAAAACAAGGAGCTCCGGTGTATAGAGAAGACCTCACCGTTTTAGAAGTAACCATAAAAACGATGGAACCCACTATTTATCCATTTCTATTTACTACTTTTTGTAGTTCTTCTATTTTTTTATATCAAGTATCAAAGCAATTTCTCCTTTCAAAGCAAAGGAAAATACCTAGCAAAAAATAGTGGTGGGGAAGGTTAGAGTAGCAAAAGCCATTGGAATTTTTTTTTATACATTGGAATAATTCGTTTGATTATTAATGACTAGTAAAGGGGAAAAGAATAACTAAAAAAAGAATTAGTTATTCATCAAAGTTTGATTTATTCAATGACTAGAATTAAACGCGGATATATAGCTCGGAGGCGTAGAACAAAACTTCGTTTATTTGCATCAAGCTTTCGAGGGGCTCATTCACGACTTACACGAACTATGACTCAACAGAGAGTAAGAGCTTTAGTTTCGGCTTATCGGGATAGGGGTAAAAGAAAAAGAGATTTTCGTCGTTTATGGATCACTCGAATAAATGCCGTAATTCACGAAATGGAGGTATTCCATAGTTATAACCGATTCATACACAATCTGTACAAGAAGCAATTACTTCTTAATCGGAAAATACTTGCACAAATAGCTCTATTAAATAGGAGTTGTCTTTATACGATTTCGAATGAGATAAAAAACTAAGGGGATTGGAAGAAATCCACTAAAATATTTGAAATAGAGTTATAAGGAGAATGAGCTCGGGGAAGGTAGAGTAGAAATTAGTATTATAAAAAAAGTCGTCAAAACAAAATGAGGGTATATAGTCGCTAAAAAAAGAGTTATTCTTTTTCTTTTCGACGATTCTTTTCTTTTTTTTTTTTTTTTATGACAGATACAGACGTAACAATCAAATTTTGATTCTTGATTGGATTTTTCGAACAAAATATTAATCTCTTTTTTAATTCCTTCAGATTGGAATTGTTATTCAATTGAAGAATAAGTCTATTTTTTTCTGGTTCTAAGGCTAGTAGTTCTAGGGGTCGACTCACTTCTTTCAAATTGTTTCTGATTATTAAGAAAAGGTAACAAAGATAAAATACGAGCTTGTTTTATAGCAATAGTAATTAATCGTTGTTGTTTTAAAGTCACTCTATTCACCCGTCTAGATAATATTTTTCCTTGTTCACTAATAAATCGACTAATTAAACTCATGTTTCTATAATCAATTCGATCCCCCGATTGGATCGGGGGCAAACGCCTACGAAAAGATCGCTTGGATTTAGTAAAAGGTCGCTTAGATTTATTCATAATTTTTTTATTCCTTATCTCTAAAATCCTATTTTTATCGGATCAAAAAAAAAAAAAAGATTTCTATTTCTATATAGGATAGAGTTTCTATTTCTATATAGAATTAAGAATATAGGATTAGATTTCTTTCTATTGATTTATTTGTTTATATTTTCTATTTATATATATGTAATAATCTCTAGATACTATCATTATTCCTGTTTTTAAAATAAAAGTTGACATACAAGCACTCAATTTGATCTATTTCTTGATTTCCCCGTGAATTGTATGTTTATAACAATAGGGACAGAATTTTCTCAATTCCAATCGACTAGGGGTGTTATGCCGATTCTTTTGAGTAATATATCTGGAAATTCCCGCTGATTCTTTCTTAATATCATTTCGAACACAACTGGTACATTCCAAAATAATTGTTACTCGAACATCTTTACCCTTGGCCATGAAACCTCCTTTGAATTTATGATTCACCCCAACCTTCTATTTTCATTTTAGGATCCAGAAAGAACAAGAACCAAAAAAATAGAAGCTGTTAACTAAAAAAAATTTCTGAAATATTTCGTTGCAATGAATAATGAATATTAATTAGTAATTAAATAAAAATAAAATAATAAGCAATACAATGATTTTTTGAAAACTATATTTAAAATCTTTGTACAGTATTTTTTTTAAGTATCTCATAGGCTACTCTTTCCTTAGCAACACTTTTTTTCGTTCTATTACTAATTTAATTGGATCCTGAACCCTCGTTTTTATGACCTTTTGCCCCCTTTTTTCTAATTAATTCTAACAAAATAATTAGAAAAAAAGGGGGGGATGAGGCCCCGATCGTTGATCGTATCTCTAAATTTTTTCACCCTTTCTGGTGTTAATAACTAGAATTAAAAAAAGGGAAATGTTAATGCATCTGGAAATAAACGATTAATCTCTATTAATAAACCTGCTAACGAACCGAACCATAGAGTACTTAGTACCGGTGCTACGGAAAGATATGTTTTTAGATCTCGCATTTGAAATCCTCCTTCTTTATTGTATTACATTATATATAGTAATATATATAACTACAGATGTACATGTAGTTAAGAAGTTCTTGTATTTGTATACGTAACCCACCCCATTTTCAAAATTAGAATTGAAATTTTGTCTACTAGAATGATCTTATAGATTCCATTTGAAAATGGAAACGCCTACTTATGTAAAATTGAAATTGAGAGAATTCTCGTAAAAAAAAAAAGTAATTTTTTTAATTATATATATGTTTGTTATCTGATATGAGACAAAAAAAAAGAAGGATGTGGAAAACAAGACAGGAATTCTCTACAATGACACTGTAAACCAATTGAAAGGGATGTAGCGCAGCTTGGTAGCGCGTTTGTTTTGGGTACAAAATGTCACGGGTTCAAATCCTGTCATCCCTACCTATTACTGCTCAGAAGAGCAGTAACGAGGGATCTATTTTAGATCTATCTTTTTTTAATAAAATTGGACATACATATAATTATGAAATTTATGATATACTATGATATAGTATATACGTACAAAATCAATTCGGGTTAAAGAATGTCCTCTTTCTAGCCTTTTTGTTTTTTAGAAAAAAACAAGAAACGCGCTCTTAGTTCAGTTCGGTAGAACGTGGGTCTCCAAAACCCAATGTCGTAGGTTCAAATCCTACAGAGCGTGATTTCACTCTTGTTTATTAGATTGTGTCAAAATTCCACTGTTCGCAAATAATTGAGCAGCAATCTGAATTAGACCTCCCGCATATGAAAGCAAGAAGGAGGTCAGTCAAAAAAAAGAGATGTTAATTAATCAAAAGTCCAACTGATCACCACGTCTGTATTGTAAATAAGCAGTTACGAATAATCCAGCCAAAGTAATAGGAATTAGACCTAAGACGATTCCAAATAAAGAAACTTCAATCATTTCAATTTTCTTTTGTTTTCATTTTTGAAAGGGAGAAAAGAGAGGTACTATCTATTCCTAGCTCTTAATCTGTATTGCCGATGAATCTCAATGATCAAAATTGGGTAATTAACACGATAAGGAACTCTCAAACATATGAAATACCATAGAAATCCTTTTTTATAAAAAAATCTTCATTCAATTAATTTCAAATAAGTCGTATTTTGCTTAGACCAATAAATAGAACTGAGGTTATAGTTAAAGCTGCTAGTAGAAAACCGAAATAACTAGTTATAGTAGGCATGAAGGGCCTCAATAAAATATGTTTTTTTATACATATGTTTCTAAAGTACTTCCCTAAGTTTCAATTTCAAAAAAATTTTAAAGAGATAGAGATAGATAAAAATACTAGTTCCAAAAATCAAAAAATTCAATTGAAAATTTGTGAATTATCAATCATTATAGTATAGGTGGTATGAACAAAAATAGAGAAAGACAAAAAGAACTCAATTCATCGTCTTTGGCATCTGCACCATCTCAGGATTCAGAATTCACGTAACTGATTCATTGAAAAACTCTTTAAGAAATTAATCATAAAAAAAATAATACATAAAAAAATAACTCTATTATCTACCTTCAGTCAAAACATATAACTTTTTTTGAATGAATATGTAAAAATTTGAAAATAAGTTGTTTGATTCTTTTTTTTTTTTTTTAAGTGACCTTAGAACCT